TTAATGAATTTTTTTTTTATTTATAGGTAAACGGGTAAAAAAACCATCTTTCTTGAAAAATGGAGGAAAAACCCCTTCGTTATTCGTTAAATGGGATCTACATATTGATTCTTTTTTTCTCGATTTTTGATGAACCGTATGCATCAAAAGGTGCATGTACGGTTCCTAAGGGATAGAATTTGATCCTAATCAACCGACTTTATCGAGAAAGATTACTTTTTTTAGGTCAAGATATTGATAGTGAGATCTCGAATCAACTTATCGGTCTTATGGTATATCTCAGTACAGAAAGTGAGATCAAAGATTTGTATTTGTTTATCAACTCTCCTGGCGGATGGGTAATACCCGGAATAGCTATTTATGATACTATGCAATTTGTGCGACCAGATGTACAAACAGTATGCATGGGATTAGCCGCTTCAATGGGATCTTTTATCCTGGTCGGAGGAAAAATTACCAAACGTCTAGCATTCCCTCACGCTTGGCGCCAATGAGTTTTTATTTTATTTGAAAGAAAAAAGAAAACTATGCCTTCGCCATATGAAATATGAATATTAAGTAATAATAGCATGGCATTTCGAATTCAATATAAGAAATTTTTTTATTTCGTTTTAACATTAGATTATGTATTGAAAGAGTAGTATGAGATATTAAGGGTAGTTCCGATTTTATCGGGAGCCAATTTCAGTGTCGCAAACTTTTTTTTTTTTTTTGTTTTCACACCAGAAGGTTCTTAATGCTATTTATATTATTATGAATTATGAAAGAGGACAAAAAAAAAGATTATATTCTTTTTTCTTTTTTTTTCAAATAAAAAAAAAAGAAACTTTGGGATTGCTAAATCACCGATGAAATAAAGCAACGGAGCCACCATAGTATTTTGTTTTTATTAATTCCTCCCAAGGAAAGGGTGGTCATTGTATCATTTACCGACCTAGGCTTTGTAGACTCTCTATTTTTCTTCGGTAAAAGTGAATTCTCTTGTAGAGCCGTATGCAATGCGCAAGCAATGCCTGTACGGTTGTTCAATTCTATCTTTTTTTTTTATTCTTTATCTCTTCTCGTGACCTTCTTATGCGAGATAAAGTAACCCTTTATTATCTTATATCATCAGGGTAATGATCCATCAACCTTTTGCTGCTTTTTATGAAGCACAAATAGGAGAATTTGTCCTGGAAGCGGAAGAACTACTGAAACTGCGCGAAATCCTCACAAGGGTTTATGCACAAAGAACAGGCAAACCCTTATGGGTTGTATCTGAAGACATGGAAAGGGATGTTTTTATGTCAGCAGCAGAAGCCCAAGTTCATGGAATTGTTGATCTTGTAGCAGTTGCATAAAAAATAGCAGGAATTTCACACAAATCGCGATTTGAGATTTTAGTTTCTTACCGAGGTTTCATATTCTATTAATTTGAATTTTATTAATTTTAATAAAATATTAAATAAAATATTAAAATAGAATATGAATATAGAAAGAATTCATAATCATCCGGTTAGGATCGATCTAAACCAGCCCATTATGCATACGATTCAACATGCCAACTATTAAACAACTTATTAGAAACACAAGACAGCCAATCAGAAATGTCACCAAATCCCCCGCTCTCGGGGGATGCCCTCAGCGCCGAGGGACATGTACTAGGGTGTATGTGCGACTCGTTCAGATTTCAGATTGTGGGTTGGGACAAAAGAAACTTCTATTGTGTATCAAATTTATGGTTTCTATTGGTGCAAATTCAATTACCTCAATTTTCAATTGAAAATGCGAAAGAATTCCCCATTGGTAGCAAATGATTATCTGTTAAGCAGGGCAAATCTTATTTAAATTAAAAAGCCGAAAATGGATGCCTCTACTCTTGCAAGAACGGACTAACAAGGTCAGCTAATCCGCATAATTAAATACCGTTACTGTAAAAACGGATCTCGTTGTGAAAGACCTACTACTGGGGAGGGTAGAGCCAAAAAGTTTAAACTTTACAAGTTAACAATAGCATTGATTGTGGGTTGGGACAAAAGAAAGAATTTTTCCACTATCCGTGATCAGTACCGATGAATAGGATAGAATGGAAGACTCCCCTTGACTATCTAAAATGAAAAAAAAAAGATCTAGAATATGCTTCTATTGTGTATCAAATTTATGGTTTCTATTGGTGCAAATTCAATTACCTCAATTTTCAATTGAAAATGCGAAAGAATTCCCCATTGGTAGCAAATGATTATCTGTTAAGCAGGGCAAATCTTATTTAAATTAAAAAGCCGAAAATGGATGCCTCTACTCTTGCAAGAACGGACTAACAAGGTCAGCTAATCAGCTAATCCACATAATTAAATACCGTTACTGTAAAAACGGATCTCGTTGTGAAAGACCTACTACTGGGGAATTCATGGGTAGAGCCAAAAAGTGTAAACTGTACAAGTTAACAATAGCATTGATTCGATCAAGTAAGGGGCTCCGGTGTATAGAGAGGACCTCGCCGTTTAAGAAATAACCATAGAAACGATGGAACCCACTATTTATTTATCCATTTCTATTTACTACTTAATTACTACTTATTTTTATTTACTATATTTTTGTTATTTTTGTTTGATACCTAGTACCAATAAGATTTCTTATTTCAAGGCGAAATGCTTATAAAAAAAAAGAAAAAATAGTGGTTGGGAAGGTTAGAGTAGCAAAAGCCGTTGGAATTATTATTTTATACATTGGAAGAATCCGTTTTGTTATTCTAGAAAAGGGAAAAAGAATAACTGAAAGAAAGGAAATCAATTAGTTATTTATCAAAGTTTCGTTTATTCAATGACCAGAATTAGACGAGGATATATAGCTCGGAGGCGTAGAACAAAAATTCGTTTATTCACATCAAGCTTTCGTGGGGCTCATTCAAGACTTACTCGAACTATGATTCAACAAAAAATAAAAGCTTTGTTTTCGGCCTATCGGGATAGAGATAGGCACAAAAGAAATTTTCGGTGTTTATGGGTCACTCGTATAAATGCAGCAATTCGCGAGAATGCAGTATCCTGTAGTTATAGTACATTAATAAACAATCTGTACAAGAGACAGTTGCTTCTTAATCGTAAAATACTTGCACAACTAGCTATATTAAATAGGAATTGCCTTTATCTGATTTCCAATGACATGATAAAATAAGGAGATTGGAAGGAATCCTTCGGAATGTTTGACTTTGACATGGAATTACTTGGAAAATGAATTCCGGGAAGGTAGAATAGAAATAAGTATGATAAAATATGATCATAATATGATCAAGTAGTCAAACTGAACAAAAACATTCAATAAAAAAATATTTATTTTTTTATTTACTTTACCCAATTCGTTTTTTTTTACGACACGACAATCAAATCTGTATTCCTGGATTTTTCTCGAACAAAACATCAACCGACGTTTAAGTTCGGATTGAAATTTTGATTCAATTAAAGAGTAAGCCTATTTTTTTCTGGTTCTAAGACCCGTAGTTCGAGCGACCAACTCGTTTTTTTCAAATTGTCTTTCATTATTAAGAAAGGGTAATGAAGATAAAATACGAGCTTGTTTTATAGCAATGGTAATTAATCGTTGTTGTTTTAAAGTCAATCTATTCACCCGTCTAGATAATATTTTTCCTTGTTCACTAATAAATCGACTAATTAAACTCATGTTTCTATAATCAATTCGATCCCCCGATCCAATCGGGGGCAGACGCCTACGAAGAGATCGCTTGGGCTTAAGAAAAAGTCGCTTGGATTTATCCATGGCTTGTTTATTTTATTCCTTTTTTCGAGAATCCTATTTCCTTTGATCGGATCAAAAATGCTAATGATTTCGAATTAAGAAATAGGATTTTGCTTATTTCTATTTAAATATATATATTAACATATGATATGCTAATATATGATATGTCAATATGTCATTTTTCATCTTCCTTGTAAAAGTCACACGCAGTTGATCGATTCCATCTATTTCTTTATCTCCCCGTGAATTGTATGTTTGTAACAATAGGGACAGAATTTTCTCAACTCCAATCGACTAGGCCTATTGTGTCGATTCTTTTGAGTAATATATCTAGAAATGCCTATTGATTTCTTATTAACACTCTTTCGAACACAACTGGTACATTCTAAAATAACCCTTATTCGGACGTCTTTACCATTGGCCATGAACCTCCTTTTGGTTTTTATTCACTCAACTCTTCTATTTTCCTATCCGAAACGAAGAAGAAAAGAAGGAAAAAATACAAGTTACTAACTCGAAATCAAATTATGAAAGATTTTGTTGCCGCCAATATAATAATAGTAAAAATAAGTAATACAATGATTAAAAATTATATTTACATTATACATTAGAAGTATATTTAGATTAGAAGTTTAGATTAGAATAGAAGTACAGTCTTTCTATTTTATTTCAACTTCTTGTATGATACTGTTGCCCTAACCGCATTTCCACTTCTGTTCTCTTAATTTAATTAAGGATTTAATTAAAGTAAATTTACTTGAAGTTTGAACCCAGTTCCGTGTTTGGCTGAGGTTGAATCCACTTTTATTCTTTCTCTTTTCTAACTTATTCGAATTAGAAAAAAGGGGGTAGTAGTCAGAGATATTTAATTGTGTCTCTAAGTTTCTTCACCCCCCCGTGTTAATAACTAGAATGAAAAAAAAGGGAATGTCAAAGCATCCGGGAAAAAACGATTGATCTCTATCAATAGACCTGCTAAAGACCCGAACCATAGAGTACTTATTACTGGCGCTACGGATAGATATGTTTTTAGATCTCGCATAAAAAATCCTCCTTCTGTATTCTTTATTGTAATACATAACGGCAATACATATATGATCAGATGTATATATGTAGTTAAATTAAAGGACACTCGCATTTGTTTTGTACGCGGAATTCTTAATTCAAATTGAGAAATGTACAATAATTTGATAGATAAGATTTTCCTCTTCTTTTCTTAAAAGAACAAAATACGTCTCTTTCCGTCTGGGCATTCACGAAATTTACGG